GTCTCTGTAGCTTATAAAAAGCATGACACTGAAGATGCCAAGATGGTCGCTACACACGCACCCAGAGACAAAAGACTTAGTCCTAACCTTACTGTTAGTTGTTGCTAGAGATATACATGCAAGTATCCGCGCGCCAGTGTAGATGCCCTAGGCACCCTAATATTAGGTCAATAGGAGCGGGTATCAGGCACACTCCACAACTGTAGCCCAAAACGCCTAGCAATTGCCACGCCCCCACGGGTATTCAGCAGTAGTTAACATTAAGCAATGAGTGTAAACTTGACTTAGTCATAGCAACTCAGGGCCGGTAAATCCTGTGCCAGCCACCGCGGTCAGACAGGAGGCCCAAATTAACATTATAACGGCGTAAAGGGTGGTAACATGCTATCCAAGTAACTAAGATTAAAAGGCGCCTAAGTCGTCACAAGCCCAAGGCGCCCATAAGGCCTCTTTAAAGAAAATCTTAGACTGACGATTAATTGAAATCCACGAAAGCCAGGGCCCAAACTGGGATTAGATACCCCACTATGCCTGGCCCTAAATCTTGGCGTTCGATCTTACCGGAGCGCCCGCCCGAGAACTACGAGCATAAACGCTTAAAACTCTAAGGACTTGGCGGTGCTCCAAACCCGCCTAGAGGAGCCTGTTCTGTAATCGATGATCCACGATATACCTCACCATTTCTTGCTCAATAACAGCCTATATACCGCCGTCGCCAGCCCACCCTCCCTGATGGTTCAACAGTGGACGCAATAGCCTTACCCCGCTAATACGACAGGTCAAGGTATAGCCTATGGAATGGGAGCAATGGGCTACATTTTCTAGATTAGAACATAACGGCAAAGGTGCATGAAACTGCCCCTAGAAGGTGGATTTAGCAGTAAAGTGGGATCAGCGAGCCCTCTTTAAGCCGGCTCTGGAGCACGTACATACCGCCCGTCACCCTCCTCAAAAGCGACCCCCCCCCCCCCATACTTTAATAAGCGACCCAGCCAAAGAGGAGGTAAGTCGTAACAAGGTAAGTGTACCGGAAGGTGCACTTAGAACACCAAGACGTAGCTTTAACAAAAGCACTCAGCTTACGCCTGAAAGATGCCTGCTTAAACCAGGTCGTCTTGATGCCAAACTCTAGCCCAAACCACATGACCTGGAATAACAAAGCCACTTTCCATACCCAACTAAAGCATTTATTAGTCCCAGTATAGGCGATAGAAAAGACACCATTGGAGCGATAGAGACTACGTACCGTAAGGGAAAGATGAAATAGCAATGAAATAACTAAGCTAAAAATAGCAAAGATCAACCCTTGTACCTCTTGCATCATGGTCTAGCAAGAAAAACCAAGCAAAATGAATTTAAGTTTGCCATCCCGAAACCCAAGCGAGCTACCTGCGAGCAGCTATCTTGAGCGAACCCGTCTCTGTTGCAAAAGAGTGGGATGACTTGCTGGTAGAGGTGAAAAGCCAATCGAGCTGGGTGATAGCTGGTTGCCTGTGAAACGAATCTAAGTTCACTCTTAATTCTTCTCCAAGGAAACTCAGAACCCTAATGAAGCGAATTAAGGGCTATTTAAAGGAGGTACAGCTCCTTTAAAAAAGAATACAATCTCTACGAGCGGATAAATAACCAAACAACCCAAAAGTACTGTGGGCCCTCAAGCAGCCATCAACAGAGAGTGCGTTAAAGCTCGGTGCCTCAAAAATATAAACACTACATGAATCCCTCCTCACTAACGGGCTAACCTATAAACAATAGGAGAATTAATGCTAGAATGAGTAACCAGGGTCCTCCCTCTTCGACGCAAGCTTACATCAGTACATTATTAACAAGTCCCCAATATACGACAAATCCAACAAGCAGAGTATTATCCATCTTGTTAACCCGACAGAGGAGCGTCCATTAAGAAAGATTAAAACCTGTAAAAGGAACTAGGCAAATGTCAGGGCCCGACTGTTTACCAAAAACATAGCCTTCAGCAAACCGACAGACAAGTATTGAAGGTGATGCCTGCCCGGTGACGTGGTGTTAAACGGCTGCGGTATCCTAACCGTGCGAAGGTAGCGCAATCAATTGTCCCGTAAATCGGGACTAGTATGAATGGCTAAACGAGGTTCTAACTGTCTCTTACAGGCGATCGGTGAAATTGATCTCCCTGTGCAAAAGCAGGGATAAACCCATAAGACGAGAAGACCCTGTGGAACTTTAAAATCAGCAGCCACCCCTAATTACATGCTCCCCCAACTCGGGCTCACTTACTACACGGGCTATTGGCTTGCAATTTTTCGGTTGGGGCGACCTTGGAGCAAAACAAAACCTCCAAAAATTGGACCATACATCCAGACTAAGAGCAACCTCTCAACGTGCGAATAGCAACCAGATCCAATAAAATTGATCAATGGACCAAGCTACCCCAGGGATAACAGCGCAATCTCCTCCGAGAGTCCATATCGACGGGGAGGTTTACGACCTCGATGTTGGATCAGGACATCCTAGTGGTGCAGCAGCTACTAAGGGTTCGTTTGTTCAACGATTAACAGTCCTACGTGATCTGAGTTCAGACCGGAGCAATCCAGGGTCGGTTTCTATCTATGATGAGCTCTTCCCAGTACGAAAGGATAGGAAAAGCGGGGCCAATACCACAAGCAAGCCCTCGCCTTAAGTAATGAAAGCAACTAAATTACGAAAAGCTATCACCCTCCCTCCGTCCTAGAAAAGGACCAGCTAGCGTGGCAGAGCTCGGTAAATGCAAAAGGCTTAAGTCCTTTAATCCAGAGGTTCAAATCCTCTCCCTAGCTTACCCCCCCCCCCCCACCCCGATGATCAACCACCCGCTCTTAATTAACTCTGTAATAGCCCTCTCCTATGCTCTCCCAATTTTAATTGCGGTAGCCTTCCTTACATTAGTAGAACGTAAAATCCTAAGTTACATACAAGGTCGAAAAGGCCCAAACATCGTAGGGCCATTCGGCCTACTACAACCCCTAGCAGACGGCGTAAAACTATTCATCAAAGAACCGATCCGTCCATCAACATCCTCCCCCATCCTATTTATTGCTACCCCTATACTAGCCCTTCTCCTCGCAATTTCAATTTGAACCCCACTCCCCTTACCATTCCCCCTCGCAGATTTAAACCTGGGAGTGCTTTTCTTACTAGCCATGTCCAGCCTAGCAGTTTACTCTATCCTATGGTCAGGCTGAGCCTCTAACTCAAAATACGCCTTAATCGGAGCACTCCGAGCCGTAGCCCAAACCATCTCCTATGAAGTCACCCTAGCAATCATCCTGCTATCGGTCGTTCTCCTCACTGGAAACTACACTCTCAGCACCTTCTCAACCGCTCAAGAACCACTATACCTTATCTTCGCATGCTGACCGCTTGCCATGATATGATATGTCTCTACCCTTGCAGAAACAAATCGCGCCCCTTTCGATCTGACAGAAGGGGAATCAGAGCTTGTCTCCGGCTTCAACGTAGAGTACGCAGCAGGCCCTTTCGCCCTATTCTTCCTAGCTGAATACGCCAATATTATGCTAATAAATGCTTTAACTGTCATTTTATTCTTCAACCCAAGCTTCCTCAACCCCCCACAAGAATTATTCCCCCTTGTATTAGCCACAAAAACACTGCTCCTGTCAGCAGGCTTTCTATGAATTCGTGCCTCCTACCCTCGCTTCCGCTACGACCAACTAATGCACCTCTTATGAAAAAATTTCCTACCACTAACACTGGCCCTATGCCTATGGCATACTAGCCTGCCAATTTGCTACGCAGGGCTCCCACCCTACCTATAGCCCTGAGGAAATGTGCCTGAACACCATAAGGGTCACTATGATAAAGTGAACATAGAGGTAAACCAGTCCTCTCATTTCCTACCGCTTTAGAAAGACAGGAATCGAACCTGCACTAAAGGGATCAAAACCCTTCATACTTCCCTTATATTACTTTCTAGTAGGGTAAGCTAAATAAGCTATCGGGCCCATACCCCGAAAATGATGGTGCAACCCCTTCCCCTATTAATGACCCCCCAAGCAAAACTAATCTTTACCACAAGCCTATTTTTAGGAACAACTATCACAATTTCAAGCAACCACTGAATCACGGCCTGAGCCGGACTCGAAATCAACACTCTTGCCATTCTCCCTCTGATCTCAAAATCCCACCACCCCCGATCCATTGAAGCAGCAACCAAGTACTTCCTTACCCAAGCAACTGCATCTACCCTAGTCCTATTTGCTAGCATAACCAACGCATGACACACCGGACAATGAGACATTACCCAATTAACACACCCAACGTCCTGCCTAATCTTAACCTCAGCTATCGCAATAAAACTAGGACTAGTCCCATTCCACTTCTGATTCCCAGAGGTCTTACAAGGCTCCCCCTTAGCTACTGGCCTTTTACTATCTACAATCATAAAATTCCCACCAGTAGTACTGCTTGTCATAACCTCCCCTTCCCTCAACCCAACACTACTAACCTTCATAGCCATCTCCTCTGCAGCCTTAGGAGGATGAATGGGGCTAAACCAAACGCAAACTCGAAAAATCATAGCCTTCTCCTCCATCTCACATCTAGGCTGAATAACTATCATTATCTCCTACGACCCCAAACTCACCCTGCTAAACTTTTACTTATATACTATAATAACTGCAGCTGTGTTCCTTATCCTAAACACTAACAACACCCTAAGCCTATCAACCCTAATAACCACATGAGCAAAAAACCCAACCCTAAGCGCAATACTACTACTAACCCTACTTTCACTTGCAGGGCTCCCCCCATTAACAGGCTTCCTTCCCAAATGACTCATCATCCAAGAACTAACCAAACAAGACATGGCTATTGCAGCAACCGTAATCTCCCTACTCTCCCTACTCGGGCTTTTCTTCTATCTCCGCCTTGCATACTGCGCAACAATCACACTTCCCCCCCACACCACAAATCACATAAAGCAGTGGCATACCAATAAACCAGTCAACACCTCCATCGCTATTCTCACCACAATGTCCACAATGCTCCTACCCATCTCCCCCATAATCTCCACCATTGTCTAAGAAACTTAGGATCACTTAAACCGAAGGCCTTCAAAGCCTTAAACAAGAGTTAAACCCTCTTAGTTTCTGTTAAGACCCGCAGGATACTACCCTGCATCGCCTGAATGCAACCCAGGAACTTTAATTAAGCTAGGGCCTTCACTAGACAGATGGGCTTCGATCCCACAAAAGTATAGTTAACAGCTATATGCCCCAACCGACAGGCTTCTGTCTAATAGACTCCGGCACAGAATTAACGTGCATCAATGAGCTTGCAACTCACCATGAACTTCACTACAGAGCCGATAAGAAGAGGAATCAAACCTCTGTAAAAAGGACTACAGCCTAACGCTTAAACACTCAGCCATCTTACCTGTGACATTCGTTAACCGATGATTATTCTCTACCAACCACAAAGACATTGGCACACTGTACCTAATTTTCGGCACATGAGCCGGAATGGTAGGTACCGCCTTAAGCCTCCTTATTCGAGCAGAACTAGGCCAACCCGGCGCTCTTCTAGGAGACGACCAAATCTACAATGTGATCGTCACCGCTCACGCCTTCGTAATGATCTTCTTCATAGTAATACCAATCATAATCGGAGGTTTCGGTAACTGACTAGTCCCACTAATAATCGGAGCCCCAGACATAGCATTCCCCCGAATAAATAACATGAGCTTCTGACTCCTCCCCCCATCATTCCTCTTACTCCTAGCTTCTTCCACAGTCGAAGCCGGAGCGGGCACCGGCTGAACCGTCTACCCTCCCTTAGCTGGCAACCTGGCCCATGCTGGAGCTTCAGTCGACCTGGCCATCTTCTCACTTCACCTCGCAGGCATTTCTTCAATCCTAGGGGCCATCAACTTCATCACCACAGCAATCAACATAAAACCTCCCGCCCTCTCACAATACCAAACCCCCCTATTCGTGTGATCTGTCCTAATCACTGCAGTCCTCCTATTACTATCCCTACCAGTCCTTGCCGCAGGTATTACAATGCTACTCACTGATCGCAACCTCAACACTACCTTCTTTGACCCAGCGGGAGGAGGAGACCCAGTGCTCTACCAGCACCTCTTCTGATTCTTCGGACACCCAGAAGTCTACATTCTAATCCTACCAGGATTTGGAGTCATCTCGCACGTTGTAACCTACTACGCGGGCAAAAAGGAACCTTTCGGCTATATGGGAATGGTATGAGCCATGCTCTCAATCGGATTCCTAGGCTTCATCGTATGAGCCCACCACATGTTCACAGTAGGAATGGACGTAGACACCCGAGCATACTTTACCTCTGCTACTATAATCATTGCAATCCCCACCGGTATTAAAGTATTCAGCTGACTAGCAACTCTGCACGGAGGCATCATTAAATGAGACCCCCCTATGCTATGAGCACTGGGCTTCATCTTCTTATTTACCATCGGAGGCCTAACAGGCATTATCCTAGCTAACTCTTCACTAGACATTGCCCTACACGACACATACTATGTAGTAGCCCACTTCCACTATGTCCTGTCAATAGGCGCAGTGTTTGCAATCCTGGCAGGTTTCACCCACTGATTCCCCCTATTTACCGGATACACACTCCACTCTACATGAGCTAAAATCCACTTCGGAGTAATATTTGTAGGCGTCAACCTCACCTTCTTCCCTCAGCACTTCCTAGGCCTAGCCGGTATACCACGACGATACTCAGACTACCCAGACGCCTACACACTATGAAACACCATCTCCTCTGTAGGCTCACTAATCTCCCTAACAGCTGTAATCATACTAGCCTTCATTATCTGAGAAGCCTTCGCATCCAAACGCAAAGCCACACAACCAGAACTAACAAGCACTAACATTGAATGAATCTACGGCTGCCCACCTCCATTCCACACCTTTGAAGAACCCGCCTTCGTACAAGTCCAAGAAAGGAAGGAGTCGAACCCCCATATGTTGGTTTCAAGCCAACCGCATAAACCACTTATGCTTCTTTCTCATAAGAGATGTTAGTAAAACAATTACATAGCCTTGTCAAGACTAAATTACAGATGAAACCTCTGTACATCTCAATCCAATATGGCCAACCACTCACAACTCACCCTACAAGACGCCGCATCCCCCATCATAGAAGAATTAGTACAATTTCACGACCATGCTATGATAGTAGCCTTAGCTATCTGCAGCTTAGTCCTCTATTTACTGACCCTAGTCCTCTCAGAAAAACTATCCTCAAGCACAGTTGACGCACAAGCAATTGAACTTGTCTGAACAATTCTCCCAGCCGCCGTACTAATCGCACTCGCCCTGCCTTCACTACGAATCCTCTACCTAATAGATGAAGTCAACGAACCTGATCTTACCCTAAAAGCCATCGGCCATCAATGGTACTGATCTTACGAGTACACTGACTTCAAAGACCTCACATTCGACTCCTACATGACACCCACAACAGACCTCCCACTAGGACATTTCCGGCTCCTAGAAGTCGACCATCGTGTCATTGTCCCAACAGAATCCACTGTTCGAGTCATCGTTACCGCCGACGATGTCCTGCACTCATGAGCCGTACCCAGCCTAGGTGTAAAAACTGACGCAATCCCAGGACGCTTAAACCAAACCTCCTTCCTAGCCAATCGAGTCGGAGTCTTCTACGGCCAATGCTCAGAAATCTGCGGAGCAAACCACAGTTTTATGCCCATTGTAGTAGAATCCGTACCCCTTGCCAACTTTGAAAGCTGATCCTCCTTAACATCATCCTAACCATTAAGAAGCTATGGAACAGCGCTAGCCTTTTAAGCTGGAGAAAGAGGGGCTTATCCCCTCCTTAATGATATGCCTCAACTAAATCCAAACCCTTGATTTTTTATCATGCTAACTTCATGATTAACATTTTCCCTAATTATTCAACCCAAACTTTCATCATTCGTATCCCCCAATCCACCATCTAACAATCCTCCTACAACCCCCAGCCCAACCCCTTGAACCTGACCATGAACTTAAGCTTCTTCGACCAATTCTCAAGTCCATCTCTACTCGGAATTCCACTAATCCTAATCTCTCTCACATTCCCAGCCCTGCTATTACCATCTCCAGGCAACCGATGAATCACCAACCGCCTCTCCACCCTTCAACTATGGCTCATCAACCTTATTACGAAACAACTAATAACCCCATTAAACAAAAAAGGACACAAATGAGCATTAATCCTGACATCCCTAATAATCTTCTTACTGCTAATCAACCTACTCGGCTTGCTCCCATACACCTTCACCCCCACAACCCAACTATCTATAAACCTGGCCCTAGCCTTCCCCCTCTGACTTGCTACCCTGCTCACAGGACTGCGCAACCAGCCTTCAGCTACCCTAGGCCACCTTCTACCAGAAGGCACCCCCACCCCTCTAATTCCCGCCCTCATTATAATCGAAACAACAAGCCTCCTGATCCGCCCCCTAGCGCTAGGAGTACGACTAACAGCAAACCTCACAGCAGGTCATCTTCTCATTCAACTCATCTCTACGGCCACAATAGCTCTCTCTTCAACAATACCTGTAGTCTCTATTTTAACATTCCTAGTACTCTTCCTACTAACAATCCTAGAAGTTGCCGTAGCCATAATCCAAGCCTACGTCTTCGTGCTACTACTAAGCCTTTATCTCCAAGAAAATATCTAATCCTCAATGGCACACCAAGCTCACTCTTACCATATAGTAGACCCAAGCCCATGACCTATCTTCGGAGCAGCCGCCGCCCTCCTGACTGCCTCCGGCTTAACTATGTGATTCCACCACAAAACTCCATACCTACTAATCATTGGCTTAATCTCTACTGCCCTAGTGATGTTCCAATGATGACGTGACATTATCCGAGAAAGCACATTCCAAGGACACCACACCCCCACCGTACAAAAAGGCCTACGATACGGCATAGTTCTATTTATTACATCCGAAGCCTTCTTCTTCCTCGGTTTCTTCTGAGCCTTTTTCCATTCAAGCCTAGCCCCCACCCCCGAACTAGGAGGCCAATGACCCCCTGTAGGAATTACACCACTAGACCCGATAGAAGTCCCACTTCTAAACACCGCCATCCTCCTAGCTTCAGGTGTAACCGTTACATGAGCCCACCACAGCATCACAGAGGCTCGCCGAAAACAAGCCATTTACGCCCTCCTACTGACAGTACTCCTAGGCTGCTACTTTACAGCCCTCCAAGGCATGGAGTACTACGAAGCCCCATTCTCCATTGCAGACGGAGTATACGGCTCCACTTTCTTCGTTGCCACCGGATTCCACGGCCTACATGTAATCATCGGTTCTACTTTCTTATTTGTCTGCCTCCTTCGCCTAATTAAATACCACTTCACATCAAACCACCACTTCGGATTCGAAGCAGCAGCTTGATACTGACACTTTGTTGACGTAGTCTGACTCTTCCTCTACATCTCTATCTACTGATGAGGCTCTTACTCTTCTAGTATATTCATTACAATCGACTTCCAATCCTTAAAATCTGGTTTAAACCCAGAGAAGAGTAATTAACATAATCACATTTATAATCGCCCTGTCCGCCACCCTAAGCATTGCCCTAACAGCATTAAACTTCTGACTAGCCCAAATAAACCCAGACCCAGAAAAACTATCACCATACGAATGCGGGTTTGACCCACTAGGCTCGGCCCGCCTGCCATTTTCAATTCGATTCTTCCTAGTGGCTATTCTTTTCTTGCTATTCGACCTGGAAATCGCCCTCCTACTCCCCCTGCCATGAGCTACCCAACTCCAAACCCCCACTACCACTCTAACTTGAACCTCCGCTCTTATTATTATCCTCACCTTAGGCCTAGTGTACGAATGAATCCAAGGAGGACTAGAATGAGCAGAATAATAGAAAGTTAGTCTAACCAAGATAGTTGATTTCGGCTCAACAGATTATAGCTCAAACTCTATAACTTTCTTAATGACTTCGCTACACTTAAGCTTCTACGCGGCCTTTGCCCTAAGCAGCCTAGGCCTAGCCTTCCACCGAACCCACCTAATCTCAGCCCTCCTGTGCTTAGAGAGTATGATACTATCCATATACGTTGGCCTATCAATATGACCTATCCAAACACAAACATCATCACCAATCCTACTGCCTATCCTCATACTGACCTTTTCCGCCTGCGAAGCAGGCACAGGCCTAGCCCTGCTAGTAGCTTCAACCCGAACCCATGGCTCAGACCACCTCCACAACTTCAACCTACTAAAATGCTAAAAGTCATCATTCCAACTATCATGCTCCTTCCCCTGACCTTCTTTTCCCCCCGCAAATACTTATGAACTAACACCACAACGTACAGCCTATTGATTGCCACTCTCAGCCTCCAATGACTTGTACCAACATACTACCCAAACAAAGGTCTAACCTTTTGGACCTCTATCGACCAAATTTCCTCCCCTCTATTAGTATTATCTTGCTGACTTCTCCCTCTTATACTCATAGCAAGCCAAAACCACCTAGAACAAGAACCTACAATTCGCAAACGAATCTTTATCACAACTCTACTCGTAGCACAGCCATTCATTCTTCTTGCTTTTTCAGCCTCAGAACTAATACTATTCTACATTGCATTCGAAGCAACCCTAATTCCAACCTTAATCCTCATTACCCGATGAGGCAACCAACCAGAGCGACTAAAGGCCGGAATCTACTTATTATTTTACACACTCGCCAGCTCACTTCCACTTCTAATCGCTATCCTCCACCTTCACAACCTAATCGGCACCTTATATTTCCCTATGCTGAAACTTTCCCACCCAGCCTCACCTACTTCTTGAACGGGGGTACTCTCTAGCCTAGCCTTATTCTTAGCTTTCATAGTTAAAGCTCCCCTATACGGACTGCACCTATGACTACCTAAAGCCCACGTAGAAGCACCAATCGCCGGATCCATGCTCCTCGCCGCCCTGCTCCTAAAACTCGGAGGATACGGTATCATGCGAATCACCCTCCTAACAAGCCCCTCCCTAAATAACCTGCACTACCCATTCATTGTCTTAGCCCTATGAGGCGCACTAATGACCAGCGCCATCTGCCTACGACAAACTGACTTAAAATCTCTAATTGCTTACTCATCTGTAAGCCACATAGGCTTAGTCATCGCCGCAGCCATAATTCAAACTCAATGAGCATTCTCAGGGGCAATAATCCTAATAATCGCCCATGGCCTTACCTCCTCAATACTATTCTGCCTAGCAAATACCAACTATGAACGCACCCACAGCCGAATTCTCCTACTCACACGAGGCATCCAACCTCTCCTGCCCCTCATGGCCATTTGATGACTCCTAGCAAACTTAACAAATATAGCACTTCCCCCCACAATCAACCTTATAGCAGAATTAACTATCGTAATCACCCTATTCAACTGATCATCCTTCACGCTAATCCTGACAGGAGCGGCAATTCTACTAACCGCTTCATACACCCTATACATACTAATGATAACACAACGAGGCGTACTCCCCTCTCATATTACATCAATTCAAAACTCTTCTACACGAGAGCACCTGCTCATAAGCCTCCACATAATCCCAATAATTCTCCTCATTTTCAAACCCGAACTCATCTCAGGCATTCCCATATGCAGGCATAGTTTCAACCAAAACATTAGATTGTGATTCTAGAGATAGAAGTTAAAATCTTCTTACCTGCCGAGGGGAGGTTACACCAACAGGAACTGCTAATTCTTGCATCTGAGTATAAAACCTCAGTCCCCTTAACTTTCAAAGGATAATAGTAATCCAATGGTCTTAGGAGCCACTCATCTTGGTGCAAATCCAAGTGAAAGTAATGTACTTACCACTAATCCTTAACACCTGCATACTCCTCACTCTCACAATCTTACTCACCCCAATTTTCTTTCCACTTTTATCGGACAATTTCAAAAACACTCCAGCTACTATCACAAACACGGTCAAAACTTCCTTCTTCATCAGCCTAATCCCAATAATAATTCATATCCACTCAGGAACAGAAAGTCTCCTCGCCCTATGAGAATGAAAGTTTATTATGAATTTCAAAATCCCCATCAGCCTAAAAATAGACTTTTACTCCTTAACATTCTTTCCAATCGCCCTGTTCGTATCTTGATCAATCTTACAATTTGCAACATGGTACATAGCCTCAGACCCACATATCACAAAATTCTTCACCTACCTACTACTATTCTTAATCGCGATACTCATTTTAATCGTCGCTAACAACCTATTCGTCCTATTTATCGGCTGAGAGGGAGTAGGAATTATATCGTTCCTTTTAATCAGCTGATGGCACGGCCGAGCAGATGCCAACACCGCTGCCCTTCAAGCCGTACTCTACAATCGAGTCGGGGACATCGGCCTTATCCTATGCATAGCATGACTAGCCTACACCATAAACACCTGAGAAATCCAACAGCTCTCTTCACCTTCCCAAACCCCCACCCTCCCCCTAATAGGCCTAATCTTAGCCGCAACCGGCAAATCTGCACAATTCGGCCTTCACCCCTGACTACCCGCCGCCATGGAGGGCCCTACCCCTGTATCCGCCCTACTGCACTCCAGCACAATAGTAGTCGCAGGAATCTTTCTACTCATCCGCACTCACCCTCTATTCAACAATAACCCAACTGCCCTTACCTTCTGCCTATGCCTCGGCGCCCTCTCAACATTATTTGCAGCCACCTGCGCTCTCACTCAAAATGACATCAAAAAAATCATTGCTTTCTCAACTTCAAGCCAACTAGGCCTAATAATAGTGACCATTGGACTGAATCTACCACAACTAGCCTTCCTGCACATTTCAACCCACGCATTCTTCAAAGCTATATTATTTCTATGCTCAGGCTCTATCATCCACAACCTCAACGGAGAACAGGACATCCGAAAAATAGGAGGTCTACAAAAAATACTCCCAACAACCACTTCATGCCTCACTATCGGCAACCTTGCCCTAATAGGAACACCTTTCCTTGCAGGATTCTACTCAAAAGACCAAATCATTGAAAGCCTAAACACTTCTTATCTAAACACATGAGCACTCCTACTCACTCTACTTGCTACATCATTCACCGCGATCTATACAATTCGCATAACCGTACTAGTACAGACCGGCTTCGTTCGAATCCCACCTCTGACACCAATAAATGAAAACGACCCAGCAATCACCTCTCCAATTACTCGACTAGCCCTGGGAAGCATCATAGCAGGCTTCCTTATCACCTCATACATCCCCCCAACAAAAACACCCCCCATAACTATACCACTATCAATCAAAATCACAGCTCTTCTAGTGACAGCCCTAGGAATTGCCCTAGCCTTAGAAATGTCAAAAATAGCCCAAACCCTAATCCTAACAAAACAAGGCCCATTCTATAACTTTTCTGTATCCCTAGGATACTTCAACCCCCTAGCGCATCGCCTTAGCATAACAAACGTTCTAACCGGAGGACAAAACATTGCCTCTCACCTCGTAGACCTGTCTTGATATAAACTTCTAGGGCCAGAAGGATTAGCCAACATACAACTAACAGCAACTAAAACCGCCACCGCCCTACACTCAGGCCTAATCAAAGCCTACATAGGGTCCTTCGCCCTATCTATTCTCATCATCCTTATATCTACATACAGAAACCAAATTAATGGCTCTCAATCTACGTAAAAACCACCCTATCCTAAAAATCGTCAACGACGCCCTAATCGACCTACCAACACCATCAAACATCTCATCTTGATGAAACTTTGGCTCACTCCTAGGCATGTGCTTAATCACACAAATTATCACAGGCCTACTCCTAGCCATGCATTACACAGCAGACACTTCACTAGCCTTCTCCTCTGTAGCTCACATGTGCCGAGATGTCCAATTTGGCTGACTCATTCGCAACCTACATGCAAACGGAGCTTCCTTCTTTTTCATTTGCATCTATCTACACATTGGCCGAGGGTTCTACTACGGCTCTTACCTGAACAAAGAAACCTGAAACGTAGGAGTCCTTCTCTTACTTGCACTGATAGCCACTGCTTTTGTAGGATACGTACTACCCTGAGGACAAATATCATTCTGAGGGGCCACAGTAATCACAAACCTATTCTCAGCCATCCCATACATCGGCCAAACCCTAGTGGAATGAGCATGAGGCGGATTCTCAGTAGACAACCCTACACTCACCCGATTTTTCGCCATTCACTTCCTCCTCCCCTTCGTCATCACAGGCCTAACACTAGTCCACCTCACCCTCCTACACGAAACAGGATCCAACAACCCCCTAGGAATCCCCTCAGACTGCGACAAGATCCCATTCCATCCATACTACTCTACAAAGGATGTCCTAGGCTTTGCACTCATATTTATCCCCCTAGCCACCCTAGCCCTATTTGCCCCTAACCTCCTAGGTGACCCAGAAAATTTCACGCCCGCCAACCCCCTGGCCACTCCTCCCCATATTAAACCCGAATGATACTTCCTCTTTGCTTACGCCATTCTCCGATCCATCCCAAACAAACTAGGAGGCGTACTAGCCCTGGCTGCCTCTGTCCTGGTTCTATTCTTCATCCCCCTACTCCACACCTCCAAACTACGTTCAATAACCTTCCGCCCTCTTTCACAAATTCTTTTCTGAACGCTAGTTGCTAACCTCCTCATCCTCACTTGAGTAGGCAGCCAACCAGTTGAACACCCATTCATCATCATCGGCCAACTAGCCTCACTCTCTTACTTCACAATCATCCTAGTCCTCTTCCCCCTCGTATCAATTCTAGAAAACAAAATACTTAAACTCTAATTAACTCTAATAGTTTATAAAAACATTGGTCTTGTAAACCAAAGATTGAAGATTACGCCCCTTCTTAGAGTTTCTCCTATAAATGCCAAGGACGGACCCCCCCCCTCCCCCCCCACTAGGCATTTTTCTGCTTACTTAGGGTATGTATTACCTTGCATTCGATTTATGCACCCCATCAGGCACTATGTCATTGCAGGAGATTCCAAGTACTGACCAACTTCTCTTCCAACCACTTCCCAAACATTTCTCCCCAGAAGATAATGTGCGGACTGTGTCACCCCGAACACATTCTTGTTTCAGGTACCATAAACCCAGCTAACTTGTCCCAAGTTTACCAGTCAAGCGTCACGCGAGATCGATATTGCTTCCTCGTGCTTACCAACCCTCCTCCCTACGACCGATGTCCCAGTACTCCTTTGCGTTATCCTAGTCATACCATTCGCCCACCTCCTAGGCCGAATTCCCTTCCTACAGCCTTCAAGTACTCCCAAGCCAGAGAGCCTGGTTATCTATTAATCGTGATCCTCACGAGAACCGAGCTACTCAACGTCAGCTCCCCCCTAGGTTATTGGCGTCAGGGGCATACTTTCCCTCTTACCCTCGAAGCCCAACTTGCTCTTTTGCGCCTCCCGTGGTAACTTCAGGACCATAACTTGCCTTCTACCTTCTTCCTTGCTCTTCACAGATACAAGTGGTCGGCCTGAACACTCCTCCCTCTCCCTCGTTATCGCGGCATTTGGCCTCCCTTCCTCCTTTTTTATTTTAGCCTACCTTCAATAAACCCTTCCAGTGCGTAGCAGGAGTTATCTTCCTCTTGACATGTCCATCACATGACCGTCGAGCTACTGAATCCCCTCAAGCGTCCAGAATGTCATGGTTGAAGGATAAGTTCGTCGCAAACCTGACACTGATGCACTTTGACCACATTCATGGGCCCCGCGCCGTTTCCCTTTACAGGCACTATATAATGAAATGGTCACCGGACATGCTTACTTTATTTCTATCTTGCTGGATATTTCGGCTAAACCACAAAATCCATCCATTTTTCGTTCGTTTCGTTTCTTTTTGTGTGTTTTTATCATGATTTTTTCATCCATAAAACAGAAAATCCCCTACCATCACCTCACGCACATCCAAACTCAACCCAAACTTAAACCAAACAAGCCCACTTTAAACCACTACAAACAAACACAACACCACCCAACATCAGAGAGAAAGGAATTAAACCCTCATCACCAACTCCCAAAGCTGGCATTTTCAACTAAACTACTCTCTGACCCCCCTAAACAGCCCGAATCGCTCCCCGAGATAGCCCCCGCACAAGCTCCAGCACTACAAACAGAGTCAACAAGAGCCCCCACCCCCCAATCAGAAACAGCCCTGCCCCCCATGAATAAAACACAGCCACCCCACTAAAATCCAACCGCACCAATGACAGACCCACGCTATTCACAGTCTCCACATCCACTAAAACCCCAAACACCTCCCACAAAGCAATTCCCACTACAACAACCAGTCCCATCCCAAGCCCATACCCAACAACCCCTCAGTCATTTCAGGCCTCAGGATAAGGATCCGCTGCCAATGACACTGAATACACGAACACCACCAACATCCCTCCCAAATACACCATGACCAGCACCAACGAAACAAAAGAAGCCCCTAGACTCACCAATCACCCACACCCTGCAATAGACGCCACAACCAACCCCACCACACCATAATAAGGAGAAGGGTTAGATGCAACCGCCAGTCCCCCCAAGGCAAAAAATAAACCTAAAAATAGAACAAACTTTAGCATGATTCCCACTCAGCCTCTCTCTGAGATCTACAGCCTGAAAAACTGTCGTTAAACTTTAACTATGGGAACCCCGCGCAGCTTAAAAATCTACCAAATTACCCAATATTCTCCTAGATTTTAATCCGTTTTTTTTTCTATTTTTATCTTGATTTTTTCATCGCACAATAAAAGCCTAAATATCCCTTCCTGCACAAACCTCAGATCACACACCCACACACTATTTTTACCCCTAGCAATTAAACCCATATTGCCTACCTCCAAACCCCCACAAAAATCAAACAAAAACACACACAACTACAAAACAAAATAAGCCCAAAATCTACT